TTTTGTTCGGTCCGATTCAGGTGCCAATTCAGGTACCAAATAGAACCCATCATTGGTTTGATCATTGATAAGGTGAATACCCAGTCCCTTCAATGCTAGGCATAATGAGGATAAGGACCTCAAAATAACCTCTTTTCGTCCTATGAACTTTAAGGTGTATGAAGTATCATATTTGACTCTTGGGGCGGATTGATAGAGACTCCATTTAACTTAGGTTGATCTAGGCCGGAGGCAGACCTACGTCAGGGTAACCCTTCTTTGAAACACTTTGGTATTGCTCCCGGATCAGAATTCAAATAATGAATCCGAGCGCATGGAGCCATCTCGTTATCTTCCTGTCAAGAAAAAATATGGTGGACTAGCCGATCTTTTTATCAGTTAATGAAAGAGCCCAATGCAAAAAAAAACGCATGTTGGGTCTTTGAAACAGTTCGAATCATTTCGATAATAATAAGTTTGATCTGTTTTACCGAGAAAGTCTACGGTTCGAGTCCGTATAGCCCTATACATTTTTGTATTCATTTCCTAATTAGTGCGTGTGACCGGCCGGTTGATTGTTCCATAGAAATGGAATCATTCCCACAGGATCACGGAGATCCCTCGGGGCTTGAAAACAATAATTTATTCCAATGGATCCAATCGGATCGGTATTTTCAAATCTCGGATAAACAAACCCATTCTTCTTCATTAATCTTCGTCTGTGAATGACATACGGCCTTTTTCCTCTTTTATTTGTCCATGATCCAAGATTTAGTGATACACCTTTGCTTTGGTATACCCAAGTCAATTTAATTTATGAAGTCAAAATCATAACATGAGCCTGGCTCAAGAAAAACTCCAACCTGACCCAACCAAATCAAATCCAAATTCAATCTAATAATAAGTCACATTATCTAGAACCTATTCTTGTTCTTGTATTTGTAGAAAAGCCAGAGTTTCAAAAACGAAGCTCTTTGGTAAGTTTCATTGTACAATAGGCTTTTCTTCGTATAACCGGCTTAGCAAAGCAAGTAGTCATTTTTCTGTACAATACTTAAACTTATAACTTATTTTTTTTTATTCCAATCTACCCAATCCAATTTGTTCATCATTCCAATTCTACCAATGCAGACTTTATCTAAAAAGATTAGGGCCCATTTGAACTTGGATGAGTTAGGAATCCCCCGACGTATCGCCTTTTGGCAGAACAACAATCCCAATTCATTGTTTTAGAGACAATGAATTGGTCCTAAATGTATCAACGCACCCTCTTCTATTTCTATGTTCTATGAGTTGGTTTTGGGATGGGGAGATTTTGTCTATCGAATCGTTCGACAACGCATGATTCCATTCGAAGTATCTTCTGTAAATCATTTACGATTCAGCCGACTCTACCATTAAGCTATGCCCCATTTTGTAGGTTTGCTTCAAAAGAAACGTTTTTTGTTGTCACGAAACCTAACTCGTTGGTTGGTCCTGCTAGGTGTTATTATTACATTAAATAAATAAGTATTTCGAGTCGTTCCAAATCACGATCTTTAGTCCTAGAAATGGGTCTGAAATGATTCTTTCAAGACTTCTAACTCGGGGGTAAAGCCGGGGCCGGGGTAGTACAGGTCCAAAGTTTCCTAATTTGGGTATAGGAACCCATGAGTTTTTATATGTAAGGGTTCCTCACAATTCAATGGATTGAATCAAATCAATTAAGTATAAATCTGGGACAGGGAGAGAGAATCGAATCGGTCGATGCATTCCGTTTTCGTATCCGTATCAAATCAATAGAAACAATAATCCTCTATCCGGATCTTAATGAAAAGAATACACCAACACAGCCACGTAGAATATACCATAAATCCCGAGATGGAAATTCCTAGAAATTCTATTCCATCTGACTACTGACTAGATTCTAAATCACTAAGAAAAAAAAAAAAAGAGAGAGAGAGAAAAAATGGGCCAGACCTCCTCTTTGGCTCTATTATATTAATAGAATATTGAAATTATTTATGTTTAATATTTCATTTAATCTTATTTGAATAATATTGTTTGAATATTATTTCAATTTCAATTCATATTATTTAAAATATTCTTTAAAAAAAATTCCTTAATTCCTTTTTTTGTTTGATAGAAAACCCGAGGCAAGGTAGGAGAGAGTTTGATTTGTATAATAGCATTATATGTCTACACCATATCTAAATAGAATCGAAGTAAGTGTAAGTGGGATTCCGTTGGATGAATCTTGGGACGATACATGACCCACAACAAGTAAACAAACGAAACTATGTGGTTTGATCAAAATTGTTGTTTCGACTAATGCAGTTATGGATGAATTGAGAATTCCAATTTGAATCAACTAATTCGGTATATTCCACATTAATAGGAGTGCTTCTATGTTTCTGCTTCACGAATATGATATTTTCTGGGCATTTCTAATAATATCAAGTGTTATTCCTATTTTGGCATTTCTAATTTCCGGAGTTTTGGCCCCGATTAGTGAAGGACCAGAGAAGCTCTCTAGTTATGA